CCAGTAACCCAAGTTAATTCGCGGGGTTTTTTAAATCCACCTGTAAGATACACACGAAATACGTGCAGAATCATCATTAGAACCATCATACTTGCTGACCATCGATGAACTGATCGGATTAACCAACCGAAGTTGGCCTCAGTCATTATGTATTGAACAGAGGAAAAAGCCTCCGTAACGGTTGGACGATAGTAAAAAGTCATAGCAAAACCCGTAGCTACTTGTACTAAAAAACAAGTAAGTGTGATCCCCCCTAGACAATAAAATATGTTGACATGAGGAGGAACATATTTACTAGTTATATCATCTGCAATCGCTTGAATCTCGAGACGTTCCTCGAACCAATCATATACTTTATTGAGATAGGTAATCCAAGAGGACCCCCCCCGAGAACCGTATATGAGACTTTCATCTCGTACGGCTCAAACAGAAACACACAAATACGGATTTCAACGGATATGGAATAGAAAGTGCAAAACTTATTAGCCACTTGATATTAGCCGTTTGATTCGCTTTATCCCGAAGATAGGAAATAAAAAAAATCCGGAATCTCCTCTTTGTCATGATAATGCCAAAAATATCAAGTTAGCTCATTCGTCTTTCTTTATGTTGATCGTTACAGGCCTCTTGAATTTTCTCTTTCCTATTTTTGTTTGTTATTTAATTTGTTTTTTTTGTGCGTAATGCGGATCGACTCTTGTTTTACTATTGATAGGAATTCTCTTGTTGAGACCCTATTAATCGATTAAAACCTCAGATTCATACTAGAACCACGATGATTTAGCCCCAAGGTAAATGCAAAGGTTTTCTGAGTAAAAACCATTTGATCATCACTTATTCAATGAGTAGATAATGAGTCTAAAGAAAAAAAATCGTTTGATTTAGAATAGGAAATACCTATCTGAAATTGTTTTTTTTGAGTCCGGTTGCGAGGTCTAAATAGTAGGTATGAATCATAGTTCAAATATTTCTTTTCTTGATCTATTCTATCTATTCCGTGTTCCAGATATTAAAATAAATATCCGACGGGGTAGAATCATCTTGATAGAGATGACAGGACCATTCTCTGTATTATCAATAGGATCAATTATAACAAGTCACACACTCATATTCCGGAAATACCGAAACAAAGAAATTCCACAGTCGAACTACCAGAACGGTCTATAAATCCGAGTTTTAAGTAATTTTTTTTATTGAAAAACTAAGGCTTCATAGTCCTTATGAACCTAACTCATTGAAATTCCATCCAGTAAAACGGAAGAATTATAAATTTCCAAAATAATAGATAGGAATATCGCAAATAGAGCCATTGCGACTCCCATAAGTGGTGTAGTCCCCCAGCCCGGAGCTACTTTACCATATTCCGAATTCAATGGTTTCAATAAATTCCCTACGGTAGTTTGTCTTGGCCTAGATCTAGAACTACCCTCAACGGTTTGTGTAGCCATAAATCCTATTTAATCATTGGTTGAGATCTGTTGACTTTGTATACCATTCCATTGTAGTTGTAAATAAACTATCTTATCGTAGATCCGTTGTGATCTTGAAATTATCTAAAAATGGAAACAGCAACCCTAGTCGCCATCTTCATATCTGGTTTACTTGTAAGCTTTACGGGGTACGCCTTATATACCGCTTTTGGGCAACCCTCTCAACAATTAAGAGATCCATTCGAAGAACACGGGGACTAGACTAGTTGAAGTAATGAGCCGCCCGATATGGGAGGCTCATTACTTCAGTTGATATAATGAAAAATCATTTCATTTTTTAGTCGGAACCTTAGGTGGTTCTCGAAAAAAGATAGCGAAAAAAATTATCCCTAAAGTCGAGACTAAAAGGAAGGTATAAACCAATGCTTCCATAGATTCGATCGTGGTTTACAATTATAGCTTTCACACCTATTCGTTTGAGTGGGGTCGTTTACCATACCATAAAAAAAAGGGAAAGAATCAAAGAAAAGAAGGTGATTCAAGTCAATATTTCTCGAGTACCCTATTCAAATAAAAAAAAAATAGAGGCGAAAGATACCAGAGCAATCTTGTATCAAACTGCTTGTCTCCTTGTAGTTGGGTCTCCAAGTTTTTGGAATGCTCCAAATTCCACTTGAGCATCCAAATCTGGATCAATACCAGCAAAAACATCTCTGAACAAGGTTCTAGCGCCATGCCAAATGTGTCCGAAAAAGAAGAGCAAAGCAAACGAAGTATGCCCAAAAGTGAACCAACCCCTTGGACTACTACGAAAAACACCATCGGATTTCAAAGTAGCCCGGTCTAATTCAAAAATTTCACCTAATTGTGCACGTCTAGCATATTTTTTCACAGTAGCAGGATCACTATAACTGACTCCATTGAGTTCGCCACCATAGAACTCAACAGTTACACCTACTTGTTCAACACTATACTTTGATTCTGCCCTTCGAAAAGGAACATCTGCCCTCACAATTCCGTCTCCATCTACCAAAACTACCGGGAATGTTTCAAAAAAAGTAGGCATACGACGTACAAAAAGCTCGCGCCCTTCTTTATCTCTAAAGACGGGGTGGCCTAACCATCCAACAGCTATTCCATCCCCACTGTCCATTGAACCCGCTCTGAATAATCCCCCTTTTGCCGGATTATTACCAATGTAATCATAAAAAGCTAATTTTTCGGGAATTTTAGACCAAGCTTCCGATAAACTCAGATTTTCGGCTAGTCCGGCACCAACTCTTCGATATATTTCTTGCTGGAAGTATCCCTGATCCCACTGATAACGAGTGGGACCAAATAACTCAATTGGGGTAGTTGCTGAACCATACCACATAGTTCCAGCAACAACAAAAGCTGCAAAAAAAACAGCAGCGATACTACTAGAAAGTACAGTTTCAATATTGCCCATACGTAATCCTTTGTATAGACGTTGAGGCGGACGGACACTAAGATGGAATAGGCCTGCTAATATGCCCAGTGTACCCGCTGCAATATGATGAGAAGCGATTCCTCCCGGAATAAAAGGATCAAAACCTTCCGCGCCCCACGCTGGGCTTACAGATTGTACTTTTCCAGTTAGTCCATAAGGATCGGACACCCATATTCCAGGACCATATAAACCTGTTACATGAAATGCGCCAAAGCCAAAGCAAGCCACCCCTGAGAGAAATAAATGAATTCCAAAGATCTTGGGCAAATCCAAAGAGGGTTTTCCCGTACGTTCATCACAGAATATTTCTAGGTCCCAATACACCCAATGCCATATGGCCGCCAAAAAGCACAAGCCAGAAAACACAATATGTGCACCTGCTACGCCTTCATAACTCCAAATACCTGAATTCGTTACAGTTCCTCCTGAAATACTCCAACCACCCCACGAATTGGTTATTCCTAAACGAGTCATGAAGGGTAGAACGAACATACCTTGTCTCCACATTGGATCAAGAACGGGGTCAGAGGGATCAAAAACCGCTAATTCGTATAGAGCCATAGAACCGGCCCAACCAGAAACTAGAGCCGTATGCATTATATGGACAGAAAGCAATCGACCGGGATCATTCAATACGACAGTATGAACACGATACCAAGGCAAACCCATGGAAATACCCCTTTATCAAAGAAAAATAGACACTATGTAACTTTATCGCATTGGAATATACTATGTACTTTTGAGCGGATTCTGTATGAGAAAAGGTTACTATTTATTCTATTCCGTTAAAAATAACGGAAGAATTCTGTTCGTAAGAACAAAGAGAAGCAGATCTATTCTATACCCGATAAGTACCAATACGCAATGGGAGCATCGGTCCCATTTTGTGGGAACGAATGGATGGATACTTGTTTATTATTAGAACGATCGATCCCTTCATTCAAATTTTTATTTATTCATTCTCTCTTTCTCTAAAAACCTTCCCATTTATGTATAAACTAGTAGAATAAACAGAAAAAAATGATGAAGACAATAAACTCATTCTTACGTTTCCATATTAAAGTGAAGTATAGTACTTAATTTTTTTCTTTAATTTAATGCCCATTGGTGTTCCAAAAGTGCCTTTTCGGAGTCCTGGAGAGGAAGATGCAGTTTGGGTTGACGTATAGTGCGACTTGTCAGACATATTGGGTCATATGGGATTTACCCGTTTTCTCCCCCGATCGAGATATCCTCTGTTTCGCCCAAGAAATATTGTATTGATTGGTTTTTCAATCATTCGGAGCGTGAAGTGAAATTGGATCAATTTCTATTGAGGATCAATATTATCAATTAGAAGAATTTATGGTTGACTTGGACTAATAAAATCAAATATCCAGGCTCCGTTCAGAAAATACCAAACAAATTGGTAATAGTAATATATGTACAATTACCGCTTGTAGCATAGACGATTCGTAATATTTAATTAAATTATAGGAGTGATCTCAAACTGACATGCCAACCAATATGATGAATACATCGAATAGTTTGGGAGAGGCATAAAACGAATTAAAAAAAGTCGTAGCAAAAAGAAATGATACTGAGATTATTTGTCCTATATGTGCAAATAGAATTCGGATAGATCTTTCCCCGGAGTAGAACATGAACCTAAAAGAATTGAAAGGGCCCATTCAGGAACAAGAAAATGACATCGTGATTTGAATCTCGACGAAACAATACATCAATGAAAGGTTAATACAAAAAATGAAGTTCAGTAAATTATTTTTTTTTTAGGGAAGGGAGCCAAAACTTATGTTTTTTTTTTGAAAAATAGAAGAAAAAACCCCTTTATTTTCATTAGAAAAAAGGAAATCTGTTACAAAAAAAAGAGATAGGATTAGAATCGACACATTGATTCTTTTTTCACAATTTTTTTGAACCGTATGCATCCAAAGATGCGCGTACGGTTCAAAAGGGATACAATTTTGTCCTAATCAACCGACTTTATCGAGAAAGATTACTTTTTTTAGGCCAAGAAGTTGATAGTGAGATCTCAAATCAACTTGTTGGTCTCATGGTATATCTCAGTATAGAAGATGATACTAGGGATCTTTATTTGTTTATAAACTCCCCCGGCGGATGGGTAATACCAGGAATAGCCATTTATGATACTATGCAATTTGTTTCGCCCGATGTGCATACAATTTGCATGGGATTAGCCGCTTCAATGGGATCTTTCATTCTGGTCGGAGGAGAAATTACCAAACGTCTAGCATTCCCTCACGCTTGGCGCCAATGAGTTTTTATTTGAAAAAAAAAAAGAAGAAGACTATGCCTTCGCCATATCGAATGTGAATAATATGAAAAATAGGTAATAATAGCATGGCACTTCGAGTTCGATATGAACAAACTAGTATTGTTTTTCCTAACATGAGATTTTGTATCGAGATAGTAGTATGAAACAAAAGTTATTCCGATTTGATCTTATGTGTCAGGAGTACATTTCAGCGTCACAAACCATTTTTCTTCCACACCAGAAGTCTCTTTATGATATTTACGTTATGAAAGAAAGAGTACGAAAATGAAAAAAAAAGAAACTTTGGGATTGCTAAATCGCAGACGAGATAAATATAGAAAGCAACAGAACCATCATAGTATTTTTTGACTCCTACAATACGAAAGGAAGGGTGGTAAATGGATCATTCAACGATCTGGATCGGATGGATTCCATTTTTTTCTTCGATAGAATAGAAATTGAAGAGAAGGGAGGAAGAAATGCCATTGCAGAGCCGTATGCAATGTACAAAAGATGCCTGTACGGCTGTTCCATTCTATTTGTTTTTTTTCTTCTTGTTTTTTTATCCCTTACTTTAGCCCAATCCTGCAAGATAGAAGAACCGTTCATGCATGATGTTATATCAATATTATCAGGGTCATGATTCACCAACCTGCTAGTTCTTTTTATGAGGCGCAAGCAGGGGAATTTATCCTGGAAGCGGAAGAACTACTGAAACTTCGCGAAACCCTCACAAAGGTTTATGTACAAAGAACGGGCAACCCTTTATGGGTTATATCCGAAGACATGGAAAGGGATGTTTTTATGTCAGCAACAGAAGCCCAAGCTCATGGTATTGTTGATCTTGTAGCGGTCGAAAATTAAAATACTGGAGATTTCGTGTAAATACATGATTCCGTTTCAAATCATAATTCGAATTTTTCGTGATTTGATATTGAATGGAAATAATTCATAATCATCAATCATCAGGTTAAGATCGATCTAAACCAACCTATTTTATTATATATATGTATGATATGCCGACAATTAAACAACTTATTAGAAACACAAGACAGCCAATAAGAAAAATCACGAAATCCCCCGCACTTCGAGGATGTCCTCAGCGTCGGGGAACATGTACTAGGGTGTATGTGCGACTCGTTTAGATCATGAGTTCGAACAAACGAAACCATTTTTCCAGTACCAATCACCAATAGGATAGATAGAGTGGAAAAAGCCATTTTTACTATCTAAAAATGAGGATCTATCATATACCTATATTTTTTGTGTATGAAATTTATGGTTTCCATTGGTGCAAATCCAATCACCTCAATTTGAGATGAAAAGCAATTCCCCATTGGTAGCAAATAGTTATCCATTAAGCGGAGGAAATAGTACTACAAGAAGCAAAAAGGTTATGTTCCCTTTCTTGAAAGAACGGACTAACAAGGTCAGCTACCTAGCCAACTTTCATAATTAAATGCCGTCACTGTATGGATAGCTTTTTTTGTGAAAAGATCTATTACTGTATAATTGATTGGTAGAGCCAAAGAGAGTGAACTATACAAGTTTACAATAACATTTGATTAAATGAAAGAAGAGGCTCCGGTGTATAGAGAGGACCTCACCGTTTATGAAATAACCATAGAAACGAAGGAACCCACTATTTTTTGCTTTTATTTATTTAATATCGTTAGAATTTCTTATTTCTAGGTATTTTACCTGAAAGGATTAAAAATCGTGGTTGGGAAGGTCATAGTAGCAAAAGCCATTGGAATTTATATTTTATATATCGGAATAATCCGTTTTGTTATTAATCAACCGGGGGATAAAAGGATGACTGAAAGAAGAGAAATCAATTAGTTATTCATTCATTAAAGTGTAATTTGATTCAATGACCAGAGTTAGACGAGGATATATAGCTCGGAGACGTCGAACAAAAATTCGTTTATTTGCATCAACCTTTATAGGGGCGCATTCAAGACTTACTCGAACCATTACTCAACAGAAAATGAGAGCTTTTGTTTCCTCTCATCGAGATAGGGGCAGGCAAAAGAGGGACTTTCGTCGTTTGTGGATCGCTCGGATAAATGCAGCGGCTCGTGAGAAAGGGGTATTCTATAGTTATAGTAGATTAATACACAATCTGTACAAGAAGCAATTACTTCTTAATCGTAAAATACTTGCGCAAATAGCTATATCAAATAAGAATTGTCTTTACATGATTTCCAATAAAATTATGAAATAAAAGACATTCTAAAGTCATATATAGGAATGATTGAAACAGAATTGCATTCCCCGGAGAATGTACTCCGGGAAGATAGAATAAAAAAAATTAAGATAAGATAAGTAGTAGAAATGAACGAACATCTTTCAAAAAAAAAAAAAAAAGATTTCTTCTTTCCCTATTTGTTGTTTCTTATAACACAACAATAAAATCTGGATTTTAGGCTTTTCGAACAAAACATCAATCTGAGCTTGAATTCCGATTGAAGTTTTGAATCAATGGAAGAGTATATCTATTTATTTCTGGTTCTAGGACCGGTAGTTCTAGGGATTGACTCGGCTCTCTCAAACTGTTTTTCATTATTAAGAAAAGGTAACAAAGATAAAATACGAGCTTGTTTTATAGCAATAGTAATTAATCGTTGTTGTTTCAAGGTCAATCTATTCACCCGTCTAGATAATATTTTTCCTTGTTCACTAATAAATCGACTAATTAAACTCATGTTTCTATAATCAATTCGATCCCCCGATTCAATTGGGGGAAAACGCCTACGAAAAGATCGCTTGGATTTACGAATACGAAAAGGTTGCTTGGATTTATCCATGGTTTATTCCTTATCTCTAAAATTCTATTTCTTTATTCATTTCAGATCCGACCGAAATAGGTTTTTTTTGTATATTCTATATTTTTATTTGTATATTATTTGTATATTATATATATATATATATATGTTTATGTTAAGATATGTTAAGTTCTTCCTTTTCCTGCCCCTTTGAAAGATCAAACACACGTTCGATTTATTTCTTTATTTCCCCATGAATCGTATGCTTGTGACAATATCGACAAAATTTTCTCAAGTCTAATCGACTGGGTGTATTGTGCCGATTCTTTTGAGTAATATATCTAGAAATGCCTGGCGATTCTTTATTGACACCATTTTGGACACAACTGGTACATTCCAAAATAACTCTAACTCGGATATCTTTACCCTTAGCCATGAACCCCCTTTGCATTTTTGTTTGATCAACTTAACTCTTCTGTTTTCGATCCGAACCTAAGAAGACGAAAAGAACAAAAAAGAAAAAAAATCAATATCAATAGAAGTTACTAATTAGAAATTCCATTTCTAAATATTTTGTTGTAATTCTAATTAATATTAATAGAATATTATTATATATATAGTAATAATGTAAGTAATACAATTTTTTTATAACTATCAATTATTCCTATCCTAATCCCAGTATTTCATTTAAGTATCTTTTTTTTATGCTATGATTTCGTGGAGCTTTTTTTTTACCTTAGACTGGACCCCCTTTCTATTTCTGTTCTCCAAAATGGGATCTTAGATCCACCGGATTTTTGCTGAGGTTCAATATACTTTTTCTTTCTCTTTCCTTCCTATCCTAAAGAACTGAAAAAAAGGGGGACTAAGTTTTAGTCACGTCACGTAGAATTGTATCTCAAATTTTCTTCATCTTTTTCGCATATTATATTAATAATATTAATATAATATTAATAACTAGAAAAAAGGGAATGACAAAGCATCTGGGAATAAACGATTAATTTCTATCAATAGACCCGCTAAAGACCCAAACCATAGAGTAGTTAGCACAGGCGCTGTGGAAAGATATGTTTTTATATCTCGCATTGAAAATCCTCCTTCTTTATTGTAATACATATATGGTCAGATGCTGTAGTTCAAGATCATTTGTATTTTTTTGTACGGAATTCCTAACAAAAATGGATATGTACAATGAACAGTAGATAAGATTTTCCTACCCCTGTCCCTAAAAAAGAAAAAGAGACCCTCTTCTTCCTAAGCAAAATAGTCATCTTTTTTATACGTTAGGTTTCAGATGTATATAATTCTTTTATTATATGAAACCAAAAAGAAGAAATGACAAGAAAATTGTATATGAATCGAGGAAAAAATAACGATGTGGAAAACAAGACATGGATTTTGTACAATGACACTGTACAAAAATTTTTGAAAAGGGATGTAGCGCAGCTTGGTAGCGCGTTTGTTTTGGGTACAAAATGTCACGGGTTCAAATCCTGTCATCCCTACCTATTACTTCTCCTATGGGCGGTAACAAGGGATTAATTGACTGGGATCTGAGTGAGATCAATTAAATAAAATTGGACATAATCTTTCATTTTTGCATACCAATGTATACAAGACGCATTGGGGGTACAAAAATGAGAAAATCCTTTTCTTTACAATCGTATCTCCTGTCATAAAAAAGCGCTCTTAGTTCAGTTCGGTAGAACGCGGGTCTCCAAAACCCGATGTCGTAGGTTCAAATCCTACAGAGCGTGATTCCCTTTATGTTATTATGTTATTTCGAATCACAATAAAAAAAACTTAACAAAACACAGTTGAATTGCAACTTGAATTTGACCTCCTGCAAGGAGGAGGTCAATAAAAAAAAATGTTATTCAATCAAAGGTCCAACTGATCACCGCGTCTGTATTGTAAATATGCAGTTACAAATAATCCTGCTAAAGTAATAGGAATTAGACCTAAGACGATTCCAAATAGAAGAACTTCAATCATTTCGATTTGTTTGAGGAGATAAAAAGAAAGGTAAGATCTATCCCTAAATATTAATCTGAAA